TCTAATTGAATTGACCCCCATCATAACAAAATTCATTTGATTGATAAATAGACTTACCAATTCAACACAGATCTAAGATATTTCCTCGAATCATTGAGTTAAAAGGGCCCATTTTTTTTATTTGTTCCCTGAACTTAAACTTAATTATTCGAGAAAAACAATTTTCAATAACTTGTTGATCCCTATCCCTCTTCCCAAATTTTCAGATTTATCTTTTTTTTTGAACTTCCTGGCTTAGTGTAAGATAGAAATATGTCTATCTAATCTTAACAAAATGAATGAATCAATGAATGAAAGTGTAAGAAATGAAGTTTAATTCCCCTTTCTGGTCTGCCAGACCAATCATTCCAAAAAGGTCCTATACCTCGTATTATTTCTATTCTACCTATCCTATTTAGTTTATTATTTTATTTATTTTTTTTAATATTCAATATTTCATATAAATATCGTTTTAATAATATCGATTTATAATTAATATCTATTTATTCTTAGATTTCTTTTTTCATATAAATATCGTTTTAATAATATCGATTTATAATTAATATCTATTTATTCTTAGATTTCTTTTTTTATTTATTTTATTCTTTGATAGAATCTATTTAATGAAAATAATATTAAAAAAATGGAAGGGTGATTAGAATGAATGATTCATAAATACGAATCAAAAGATTCTATGAAATCATGAAAGAGAGAAAGATCTTTCAGATTTAATCATACCTTTAATTATACCACATTATATTGACAATTTCAAAAAACTGTTCATACTATGAATATAGTATGATGATGATCGGGCAAGTATGCCCCCATCGTCTAGTGGTTCAGGACATCTCTCTTTCAAGGAGGCAGCGGGGATTCGAATTCCCCTGGGGGTAGGGTACTACGAAAGGAAGTTGATCATGGATTATCAATAAGCCTGGAATTTATTCTTCCCGGGTCGATGCCCGAGCGGTTAATGGGGGCGGACTGTAAATTCGTTGGCAATATGTCTACGCTGGTTCAAATCCAGCTCGGCCCAATAATTCGCCGATCCACCACGAAATGATAGAATTTGTTGTTCCCCAGAAATGCCTGATCGGAATACGGAAGAATAAAAAAAAAACTACAATTTTCTGATATATTTTACTGCTGTTCATTTGCTCTCTTTATTTTATCTCACAAATTCTGATCTTGCTTGCTAATGATATAGATTCATACTAGATTCATATAACGATCTGAAACTATAAAGTCTAAGGAAAAGAATCAAATAAAGAATAAATATAAATAAAAAAACTCTTTTTTTTTTTATTGAAAGATTTATTTGATTCTTAATCAAATTATAAAAAATAAAAGGATTATTAACAATCCCTGAGACGCTCCCGCTAAAGTGCATATCCGTGTGGATATCCAATATATAACTCGCGTTTCTGTTACAATACGACTTATTCTAATCTAAATATCGAAAATCGAAATAAAATATATAAAAAATAAAGGATTTGAATGAAATCATAAGAATATGTATGATGTACACTTTATTTTATTTCCTTGGGATTGTAGTTCAATTGGTCAGAGCACCGCCCTGTCAAGGCGGAAGCTGCGGGTTCGAGCCCCGTCAGTCCCGACGGATCCAATTCCAATAAAAAAATACATCTGCATTTGCTGTGAAAAGGAGAACACATAGCAGAATTTCATTCCCAAGTGGGATACCCTCTATCTCTTATTTTATTTATTTATTAGTTTCTATTTATTTATTAGTTTCACATTTCTCATTAAAGAAATATGGAAATTCCCATTTATTCAACTAGTCCCGATTGATAGGAGAAAGACATATGTAGATTAGTACAATTATTGGTAGAATCATATTCAGGATTCCAAGAGATACCGTACGGAGTCTGGCTTTTTCGATTATTCCCGATCTGTGAAATAGGGTACTATATGTTTCCAGGAGTCTATACACAAATGGAATTTGTACGATACAAAAAAAAATTTAACATATTAACTTTGATATAATACTTTTAAGATGAAAAGTATATCCCTTTAGGGCTCCGATTTTTTGTAACCTCAATTACTAATTTCAATTATTAATGTGAATTTGAAACAATTTATCTAATTCAAATTTCACACTGAATTTTTGATATATGCATCTCATAATTAATCCAAGGAAATAGGATATTAATAAAATAAAGCTCAAAGAAGGATCCCATTTCTCTTAGCAAGGGCTATCTCTCTTTGTGAGAGAATGAATAATCTTTTTTAAGTTTAAGGTTCTTGCCGAAGAAAGAACAAACTTTTTAATGAATTTGATGAAATACTCTATTTTTTTATACCCGGACTCCCCTTATTATACTCCTTCTTTGTTTTCCAAAGAAGATTAGATCATTAAAAAGGAGGGGTTAGAACTAAACTTCTTCCTTTTTTACATTTCGCTTCTATTGGTTATTTTATTGGGATTTTTTATAACCAATGTAAGTAAGTATAAAGGCGGTCATATGATATTTCATCAGATGATTGTACAAAGGGGGGCGTAGCTTATAGAAAAGAAAGAATGGAAAAGAATGATAAAGTAAAGAAATTATTGATCGGATCAGGAATAAAAATTGGAATTCGGTATGTATAAAAGATCTTCCTATGTTATACTATTTAATTCTCGACGATGAATCAATTTTATAGTTCAGATATTGTTATTCATGATATTGCTCCGATTTGATATCATCGAGATGTAATTCATCCCATTGAATATTGAATTTACAGCCGAAAGATTTATCAGCTCTATGGGATTCAATCCCGAGTTATTGCGAATTAACTAAAAATGAAACGATTAGATTATGGAAGTAAATATTCTCGCATTTATTGCTACTGCACTGTTCATTCTAGTTCCTACTGCTTTTTTACTTATAATATACGTAAAAACAGTCAGCCAAAATGATTCATTTGAATGAAACTTGGCTGTTTAGTTCTTCTCAATGCTTGAAAAGAAAAAAGAAAATGAAAAGTATTCAAATTTAGTGTCTTAAATGAAATAAGCGGACTAGAATCATCAGTATTCTATGAGATTCGATAGTATGGTAGAAAGAAATATATAAATCTTTCTACCATATTTATATTTATTATTGTTATTGTAGTATATAAAGTCGTACTGTATAAAGATAGAGGTTTAATATAGATCAATCTACAATATGTATCTTCATAGATATCAATTACATATAGATATCAATTACATATAGATATCAATTACATATATGTAATGTATTTACATAACGTACCAATTCGATTTCTTTGCTTCATCTATTTAATTTGTGTTGATTCCAATCATTAATCTGAAAAAATCGAAGGGCAATTCTTACTCTTACGATTCGAATTCCTAGAATTTCTGATTCTATTCAATATGAATCACGATATCCATTGAAAGAATCAAATCGATGAAGGAAAAAAAGAGTATAGGCCTTTAATAATTATTAAAATGAATAACAAGAAAATCACATAATCTTTTTTTAGTATTCCGAAGAAGTAATTGATTGAGCAGTTGACAGATGATCCAGTGGTTCAGTTCCATGGGAACCTCTTTGGATTTCGAAAAGGATTAGTAAAGCCCACTGATTTTTAACGTTTGAACCATGATATGAAATGAGTTCGATAAAGCAAGCATAACATAAATAAGATTTCTAAAAGAATAAAAAAAGCGGGAACGCGCAATATGTGACTTGCCCAAGGCAATATTTTATTATGTGTAGTATATCGTTGGACAACCACTATGTCTATGTTGTTTCCTATAGGAAGTCTATATATACTTAATAACATAACTATTTCTTTTTTTATCTTTGAACAGTAAAAAAAAGAGGGGGAAACCAAAAACAAATAAAAAAGTAAAATAAAAAGGACTTTGCAGAACGATCTATAAAACAATTGATATGGTTTGAGTTTGATTCTTCAACTCAATTAGTAGTACTTCTAGAGTCCACTTCTACCCCATACTACGAGTGAAAGAGAAAATGTAAAGACTACCATTAAAGCAGCCCAAGCGAGACTTACTATATCCATGTGAATTATATCCCCTATCTCTATAAATATGAAGGAATTATTCCATTATTGTTCACTAATCATTATTATGTTCATTAATAATTAATAATAGTGGAATCCCTGGCGAAGAGTCAAAAGGGGATTCTAACCCAACACCGTTGATGAAACAATCCAATAAACTCACAATTATAACAGTTTATTATATGATTTCTAGTAGAATCGGAAAACATTAAGCACAAGCAAAATACGTAGATACACCCCTGGAAGTTTCAAGGGAATGGTACTAACATGTAGTAATAATAAGACCTAGTCTTTTTTTTGTTGACCTTCATTTCATTACATTAAGTCAAAAGTATCAAAATATAGAGTCAAGATAGATCACTATCTATCACATACTCCTAATTTCGCATTTTAGTTAATCCTTACGTTACGTCTCCTGCTTGTCTATGTGAAACAATCAGAAGATAGTCTATTACATTAAAGACAATTATCTCTTCAATCAATATTAAATTGATTGCAGGAGCACACATAGAATTTCATGAGTTCGTATACGAATAAAATATCTTTCGACCTTTCCGCAACTAATAATTAAATTCCTCGTTCGTCTATCCAAATTAATTGAAGACCCAGTTAATAAACACTACATTAATAACAGCTGTCATATCAAGATTTAACGATTCTTTTTCATTCAAAATTCACTAATATAATCTTTCCGTGAATTGAAGCCTAGACGCAAGGATTTACAGCATTTTCATTTTAGAGAACAGAACCGCCAGATGCTTATAGCATCAAGCAAGTATCAAGAGTCCCTTACTTCTGCTGGAAAAAGATTTGTCAAGTTATCTTAGCAAAACAGAATAAGGTATTCCTATTTTTTTGTTGATCAGGCGACACCCAGATTTGAACTGGGGAAAAAGGATTTGCAGTCCCCCGCCTTACCGCTCGGCCATGTCGCCAAAACGATACAAAAAATATATGAAAATATTTCATTTTTTATTTTTTTGGGG